GTCGAATGGCCTGTTCTCCTCGGTCGGAATCGGTGGGTAAATTCCTTTCCTTCGAACCGTACTTGAGAGTTTCCTACCTCATACGGCTCGGCAATTCATTATTTTTTTTGTGTCCCGTCCTAATCCAATCCATCGAAATGAATAAGATTTTTCGTAAATCTATCCCATTTTTTATCGGCTTAACCAGAAGAGATTAATTAATTTACATGAGTTTCAAACTTGAATTTTGATTACTAATCAGTTTTATCTTTTCTCCCACCTTCAGAAGAATGAAACATAGACATCCTCCGCTATCGGTATAATTTTCTGAAAGGTAACTATCTCGGTTTCATATAGAAATTCATATAGAATCTTTGAAAAAGACTTTCCTCCATTAAGAAAGGGCTTACTATCTTTGGGATCTGATGCTACACCGCTGCTTAATACCTTAGTGGATCGACTCTATCACATAAGTTGATTCCTAACTTTTATCTCATATCATGACATAAGTAAGCAGTTCTTATTGTATCGGCCCAAAACCTCGCAAATTGATCTTTACGGTGCTTCCTCTAACAATTGGATCCTTTATCCATAGAAAAAAATGGGCATATCTATTTCTTCATATTTCGGCTTATATGAAGTCTCTTTTTTTTCTACAGCTAATAAAAATCGTTGTTTTGTACGATACTTATGTAGAAAGCCCATTTGATTTTTTATTTGTAGTATTTAGTTTTACTAGCCTATTTTCTCTTTTTTCCTCTTTTCTATAGTGGAGATAGTCGCACGTAATGACAGATCACGGCCATATTATTAAAAGCTTGCGGTAAGAATGGATTTCGTTCGAGTGCTCGGAAATAATATTCCAAAGCTTTCGTATGTTCTCCGTTGCTTGTGTGGATAAGGCCTATGTTATAGAGTATATAACTTCGATCATAGGGATCAATTTCTAGTCGCGTAGCTTCGTAATAATTTTGTAAAGCTTCCGCATAATTTCCTTCGGATTGGGCTGACATCCGTTACGGTCGTTCATTCTATTCAAAGAATCCCCGTTCCAGAACCGTACATGAGATTTTCACCTCATACGGCTCCTCCCTTCTGTGCATAATGATAATAATCCATGAAATCAAAATGAAATATTCTCATTATAAACTGAGAGGGGCTAGCGTTTTTACAAGAAATCTCTAGCCAACCCTACTGCAAGAGGTATTTTCTTAACACCAAGGGCGTTGGTGCTATATAGAAAAGGTAACTCCAACAATTTTTTTGTCCTCAACGCCCCCTATTTTCAGGAATTAGTCACTTCAACGGTCTTCGATGGTTATATGGGTATCCAAAGTACGAACGAGATGGATGTTTGTTGTCCCAACCATTCTTGGTAGTCCCGATCCCGATAAGGAAAGGGGATAATTTATAACAAAGTTTTTGTGTTGTTGATTCCTAGGTGTAGCGCTTCTTCCCCTATGCCGCCCATTGGTACTAGTAGAGTGGGATTGACCTGGAATACAGAACCCATAGGTGTAACCTTTCGCTTAAGACTCGAATCAAAATGAAAGCGTCTGAGGCTGCATCAATCGAGGATACACGACAGAAGGGGTTGTTCCATTTTCAAACTTCACCTTCAACAAGCGTAGGTTTATTTCAATAATAGTTTTCTTTCTATCCCGAATGAATCATATGGCTTTCTCGTAAAACTGAAAATGATAAAGAAATTCAAAAAATCAATCACAAAATCAAATCGCACCATCTCTGTAATAGGTAAATGCTTCTTTTTCTCCTGAAGTTGTCGGAATTATTCGTAATAAGATATTGGCTACAATTGAAAAGGTCTTATCAATAAAATTTCCATTTATCCGCGATCTAGGCATAGTTAACAATCCATTCGATAATTCTTCGCATTACCTCTCGGGGGAAAAGAATCCCACAAAAAGGGAATTTACAGTACGAAATAACATAAAAACAGACTCATTCTAAAAAAAGATGTGGGCCTTCCCTTCCACTCAAATTGTTCCTTTTTCACAGGAATCAATAGGAGGAAAGGTTTCAATCCGATTGGATGTCAGCCAAACCAATGGAGTAGTATACCAATGAACAGAACTAGTTCTATTTCATCTAAGTGGAAGAATCAAGGAATTTTTCCTACAAATTAGGATACCTGGAGGAGTTAGTTTTGATTGGATTATGATCCAAAGAGGAAAAAGAATCAAATAATCGAATAATCTAATTATGATTTTATGATATGATAAAAAATAGAATAACTATTTTGTGTGCATAGCGTGTATACACTATACAATCAAAATAAAAAAATCCCGGGTATGATTCCAGAATTTATAATAGATCCATGAGGTAAAAGTAAGTAGTTCTGAAACTGGAAAGAAAGCTATTTTTGAATTCCTATGGAATCATTTTATAAATATAAACACTGTCTAACTGGAATCATAGTATAAAATATGAATCCATCAGACGATTCGATTCGTTCCAATTCCTTGGTTTAATTTGGTTCGGTATAAATATTATAACCATAACAAAGGCTACTTATTGATAAAACAAAAGATATATATCTTTTGTTTTTAATGTAATGTCTTTTCTTTTAACAATAAAAAAAGATTTTTTATCCATCGAACCCCGAAGGAAGATCTTTCTTTGATGAAACGTTTTCTATTTTTTTTTTCTATTGTTTTTATAATTGATCAGGCATACCTATACTGCAATAAGATGAAGACTGCAATACTATGAATGACTCGCTATTTACTCGTTTTCTAGGTCATAATCATAAGATTCTTTAGGAGAGATGGCCGAGTGGTTCAAGGCGTAGCATTGGAACTGCTATGTAGGCTTTTGTTTACCGAGGGTTCGAATCCCTCTCTTTCCGTACCTTCCTTCACCTAATTCACGAACATTACTCACCGAAATGTATCAAATAAAATAAGAACAATTACCGGTCACTTACCTTTTTGGATCGAATTTTAAAGATTCGAATTTGCTCTATTTTCCAATTGTGGAAAACTGGGGAAATTCCCTTGGTTGACCCCGGTAAGAGAATGGGGATTTGTTGTTGTTGTTGTTGGAACTTCCATTTTATGGATGGAATTTTTGATATTTTTTGAAAAGGCTTTTTCGCGGACTCCTCGTTCATTTACCCAACCGTCGGTTGGGTAAATGCCTTTCAGTTTTTCGATGATCAAATATTTTATTTATAATTGAATTAATTATTGAATAACCTGCTTTTTTGGCTAAGTTTGCTCATTGCTGGGTTGATAAAGAAGTAAGCGTTTCAACGGGCTCTCCCAAAATCGTTTGGGCTTGATTTCCGGGCATCTTGGCGACGGCACTCTCCACCTCGTAGAGCTGAGGAAATTCTATGTCTCTATAAAATAGAGAATCTATCCATGACTGACAATTATAATCAAACTCACGTAGTAAGTTAAGCAACTCATGTAGTTCTTGATCTACATAGAATCTAAACCAAAATTAGAAATTCGGTTCTAATTTGACGAATGAATGGAATGGGAGATAGTTTATTCTCCTATTCGCGCATACACGCACCATCTGTATCCTGCTGTGTTGGACCCTCATCGCCATCCGTTTCATGTCTTTTGACAATTCCTCTCGTTCTTCTCGGATGCTCTTTTGAGCGAGCCGATCTTCAAGGGGTTCGATCCGGGCTAGGGGGAACCAAGGCTTAGTCCTGGATTGTGGCTCCCCGCGGCCAAAACCTTCGGTGAGAATCCAAACACTAAGCTGATATAACCAAAAAAAAGAAATAAAAATAAATTTTTCTAATAGATTTCTTTTTTTCAATTTAAGAAAAATGACATTCATTACTATAACGATACGAAATCGTCTAGTAAATTTAGGAGGATACTTCATTGAAACCTCCTAAAATTTGTATTTTTCGATTACTCGATTCTATTTATTACTTTATGATATATATGATATATCGAATTACGATTTTTGAATTGGAAATTTACATTAATGAAAAATTAGGGCTATACGGACTCGAACCGTAGACCTTCTCGGTAAAACAGATCAAACTTATTATTATCAAAATGATTCGAACTGTTTCAAAGACCCAACGGGCATTTTTTTTTGCATTGGGCTCTTTCATCAACTGATATAAATATCAGCGAGTCCGCCATCCTTTTTCTTAACAGAAAGATAACGAGATGGCTCCGCGTGCTCTGACTCTTTATTTTTATTCAGTAGCAATACCAAAGTGTTTCAAAAAAGAGTTATCTTGACGTAGGTCTGCCTTCGGCCTATATCAACCTAAGTTAAATGGAGTCTCTATCGCTCTGCCCAAAGCATCAAATATGAAACTTCATACACCTTCAAGTTCATAGGACAAAAAGAGATTTTTTTGAGGTACTTATACTCATTATGCCTAGCATTGAATGGACTGAATATTCACCTTATCAATTATCAAATCAATGATGGGTTCTATTTCTTGGCGCCTAAATTGGGACCTCAATTGGACCAACCAACCATTTGTCAGGCTATTGTTCTCTTGTTCCTTCGAATCAATGGAGTAAGACGTCGACTTTTTACTAAGATAAATTCTGTTGATTACATGATGGACTCCTCTGAAAAAACATTGGCGCGCGTGTAAACGAGGTGCTCTACCAACTGAGCTATGGCCCTTGTGTTTGTGATAAATATTTTATCATTATATAAATTCTTGTCAAGGTGAGTATTGCATAATCTGACATGATAGCTCTCTGATCTGTTTCCTGTCAAGGGTATTGCTTAGAAATAAGATTCCATCTATAATCTATCAATGTGACGGGTTCCTTTTTTTTTTCTTTATGATAATAAATGACCTACTTAACCCAGCGGTTAGAGTATTGCTTTCATACGGCAGGAGTCATTGGTTCAAATCCAATAGTAGGTAGAACTTATTAGATACCGCACAGCCAATGGTATCTAATAAGTATTTCTACCCACCTTCTTTTTTTGATTTATTTTGTATCTTTTCCATACCCTACTACTTCTTATTTTTTCTATTTTTTGAGTTGTTTCTTGTTGCACCAAAATCTGATTACACTTGATTGGATTCAATCGGTAGAATCCAAATAGAATATGGTGTATAATCAAAATTTATTTTTCTTTATTCTTCTATATTTATATTCTATTCGGACGCACCAACAACTAGTTATAAAATTGTATTGATAGCCTCGACTCGCGTCCTAGCTCGTCGGAGAGCTAAATTTGCCTCAATTGTTTGTCTCTTGCCTTCAGCGCTACTTAAATTAGCTTCAGCTATTTCAAGAGTTTGTTGAGCTTCTTGCGGATCAATGTCACTGCCCCTCTCTGCATCATTTACTAAAATGGTTATTTCATTATTGCCTATTCTAGCGAAACCGCCCATCAGAGCTATTGTTAACCATTGGTCGTTAAGACGTATTCTCAAAATTCCTATATCTACAGCCGTGGCAATAGGTGCGTGATTTGGTAATACACCAATTTGGCCGCTATTAGTCGATAAAATGATTTCTTGCACTTCCGAATCCCAAACAATTCGATTAGGGGTCAGTACACATAGATTTAAGGTCATTTCTTCAATTTGCTCTCCACATCTAAGTTCATAGCCTTCGCGGTAGCTTCATCGATATTACCTACCAAATAAAAGGCCTGTTCCGGAAGACCATCTAATTCCCCGGAAAGGATCAGTTGAAAACCCCTAATTGTTTCTGTTAGACCAACATATTTTCCTGGAGAACCGGTAAAAACTTCTGCTACGAAGAAGGGTTGTGATAAGAAACGCTCAATTTTTCGTGCTCTTGCTACGGTTAAACGATCCTCTTCGGACAATTCGTCCAACCCAAGGATAGCTATAATGTCCTGAAGTTCTTTGTAACGTTGTGAAGTTTGCTTAACTTTTTGCGCAGTTTCATAATGTTCCTCACCAACAATTCTAGGTTGGAGCATAGTTGATGTTGAATCTAAAGGATCTACTGCTGGATAGATACCTTTTGCAGCGAGTCCTCTTGATAGTACGGTAGTAGCATCTAAATGCGCAAATGTTGTGGCAGGAGCGGGGTCCGTCAAATCGTCCGCAGGTACATAAACGGCTTGAATAGAAGTTATGGATCCCTCTTTGGTAGAAGTAATTCTTTCTTGCAAAGAACCCATTTCTGTACTAAGAGTGGGTTGATAACCTACAGCGGAAGGCATTCTTCCTAATAAAGCGGATACTTCGGATCCTGCTTGGACGAAACGAAAAATATTGTCGATAAATAGAAGTACGTCCTGTTCATTAACATCCCGGAAATATTCCGCCATGGTTAGGGCAGTCAAGCCAACTCTCATACGAGCTCCCGGCGGTTCATTCATCTGACCATAGACTAGAGCGACTTTTGATTCCGCAATATTTTGTTCATTAATCACCCCAGATTCTTTCATTTCCATGTAAAGATCATTTCCTTCACGAGTGCGTTCGCCCACTCCGCCAAATACGGATACACCTCCATGAGCTTTTGCAATGTTGTTGATCAATTCCATGATGAGTACGGTTTTACCCACTCCGGCCCCCCCGAATAGCCCGATTTTTCCTCCACGACGATAAGGAGCTAAAAGATCCACTACTTTAATCCCCGTTTCAAAAATGGATAATTTTGTATCTAACTGTATAAAGGCAGGCGCAGATCTATGAATAGGAGATGTTGTGCGAGTATCTACAGGACCCAAATTATCAACAGGCTCTCCAAGAACGTTGAAAATTCGTCCGAGAGTCGCCCCACCAACTGGAACACTTAGAGGAGCTCCTGTATCAATCACTTCCATTCCTCTCATCAGACCATCTGTAGCACTCATAGCTACAGCTCTAACTCGATTATTTCCTAATAATTGCTGTACCTCGCAAGTTACATTAATTTGCTGGCCAACCGTATCTTGACCTTTAACTACCAAAGCGTTGTAAATATTAGGCATCTTGCCCGGTGGAAAGGATACATCCAGTACCGGACCAATGATTTGAGCAATACGCCCCAGGTTTTTTTCTTCAAGAGCGGAAACCCCAGGACCCGAAGTAGAAGTAGTAGGATTGATTCTCATAATAATAAAGTATTATATGTCGAAATTTTTTTTGCAAACAAAAATAAAAAAATGTCCGATAGCAAGTAGATCGGTTAATTCAATAAGAAATGGGAATTAGTACTCGATTTCGTTGGTACTATCCAACCGAATCCAATTCAATTGTTTACTCATTCAATGAGTGCATTTTCAAACTTAACCAACCCATTTTTAAAAATAAATATAAATATATTATTAATATAATATATATCAAAGTAGATGAATAAGAATTCAGAATTATATATGCGGAGATGTTGTATTTCTCTATCATTATAGACAATCCCATTCATATTATCTATGGAATTCGAACCTAAACTCTATTTATGATTCATCATTTTTATGACATTGGCCGTTGTTTCTTATTTCATCATTTCTATTTACACTTATTTATTCTTTGAATAAAAAAAGAAATCCAATTATTTATACCTTTTTGTTGATTGATAAATTCCGCAT